TTTCTATTTTTTTCTATAAATAGAATCAGGAGGTCTTTATTTTCATTTTATTTTTATTTTTTCGTAGTGATTTAGAATAGAACAAGTAATCAAATAGAAGAGAATGTGTAGGAATTTCCATCTCAAGATTTAGAAGATCTTGTGTTGGTATATTCCTTTTATTATTATTTTATTATTATTTAATAATAGTATCAGGATTCGAATCCAGGTGGAGGGGTTTTTCTTGGTTGAATACAGAAAAAGAAGACTACCCTTTTTGTGTTGTGCTTCGCTAGGTCGAGGTAAGTAAGGTATACGAAAGAAAAGCCTATTTGACAATGAAAGTGACCAAAGATATTCGTTTTTCAAAAAACTTTAGCTTGGACACAAATACAGCAGGCCCTTCCTAAATCCATGTGAATTCCTCTTCGTAGTTTTTCATTTCACCAGGCCCGTGAAATGATTTGACTTCCAAAACTCAATAAGATTGGGGATATCAAAAGAAAGGGAGTCTCACTAATTCTTTTATTGTGGATATGAATATGTAATTCGCCTCCGAAGATTAATGACGAAAGGTTGGTTTGTTTATCTGCAATTGAAAAAATCAATATCGATTGGATCCATTGATATGCGTTTTTTCTTTCATCTGCTTAAACGATTGCCGTGAATAAACTTATAGGAATAATTGGATTTAACTTAGTTACAAGCAATAAATAATAATGAAGAAATGAAAATTATACAATTTTTTTTGCTTCATTTTTACATTTTTATAGGGCTATACGGACTCGAACCGTAGACCTTCTCGGTAAAACAGATCAAACTTATTATTATTAAAATGATCTGAACTGTTTCAAAGACCCAACATGCATTTTTTTTGCATTGGGCTCTTTCATTAACTGACATAAATATCAGTTAGTCTGCCATTTTTTTTCTTGACAGAAAAAAAGATAAGGAAATGGCTCCATGTGCTCTGATTCATTATTTGGGAGCATTACCAAAGTGTTTCAAGGGTGGGGTTATCTTGACGTAGGTCTGTCTCTGGCCTAGATCAACCTAAGTTAAATGAAGTCTCTATCGTTCAAAAATCAAATTATGAAACTTCATACACCTTGAAGTTCATATGACGAAAAGAGATTTTTTTGAGGTCCTTATACTCATTATGCCTAGCATTGAATAGACTGGGTATTCACCTTATCAAGATCTCAAATCAATGATGGGGTCTGTTTGGCACCTCCTAAATGGGCGTCCAAATTGGACCGAACCTTTTGTCAGGCTATGGTTCCCTCAAAGTTATGGAGTAAGACATCGATTTCTCAACAAGATCAATTTTTATGATTGTATGATGAACTCCCTTGAAAAACATTGGCGCGCGTGTAAACGAGTTGCTCTACCAACTGAGCTATAGCCCTTAGTGCTTGTGATACATATTTTACCATGTAGATAAATTCTTGTCAAGATAAATATTCCATGATCCAACATCAACAATCTTTGATCTCTTTGAGTGGTATTCCTTAGATTAGTATTGCTTATAAGTAATATGATATTTATAATCCATCGACAGGATGGGTTTCATTTGGTTCTCTTTGGGATGATAAATGACCTACTTAACTCAGTGGTTAGAGTACTGCTTTCATACGGCGGGAGTCATTGGTTCAAATCCAATAGTAGGTAAAACTTATTAGATACCATTGACTCTGGTATCTAATAAGGTTTACGACCCACCCTTAGTGATATTTATTTTTTCATTTTGTATCTTTTCTATTTCATTTTTGAATTTTAATTTTTACATTAGAATTGGATTCTGTTTGATTATATTTGATTGTATTCACCCGACAGAATCTAAATAGGATTAGAAAGAGAACTTCTTTTTATTATTCGAACGTACCAACGAGTTATGAAATCGGATTGATAGCCTCCACCCGTGTTCTAGCTCGTCGGAGAGCTAGATTTGCCTCAATTTTTTGTCTCCTTCCTTCAGCCTTTTTCACATTAGCTTCCGCTATTTCAAGAGTTTGCTGAGCTTCTTGTGGATCAATGTCACTACCCTTCTCCGCATCATTTACTAAAACAGTGATCTCATTATTGCCTATTCTAGCAAAACCACCCATCAGAGCCATCGTTAACCATTGGTCGTTAAGGCGTATTCTCAAAATCCCTATATCTACAGCTGTGGCAATAGGGGCGTGATTTGGTAATATGCCAATTTGACCACTATTAGTAGATAAAACGATTTCTTCCACTTCTGAATCCCAAACAATTCGATTAGGGGTCAGTACACTAAGATTTAAGGTCATTTCTTCAAATTGCTCTCCATTTCTAAGTTCATAGCCTTCGCGGTAGCTTCATCGATATTACCTACCAAATAAAAGGCCTGTTCAGGAAGACCATCTAATTCTCCGGAAAGGATCAATTGAAATCCTCGAATTGTTTCTGCTAGACCAACATATTTCCCTGGAGAACCGGTAAATACTTCTGCTACGAAAAAGGGTTGTGATAAGAAACGCTCAATTTTTCGCGCTCT